GAAAAATTCACATATTTTTTGTGATTTATCCTACTTGTCACAAGCATATGTATTTTACAAATTATCACAAACCCAAGTTATTAATTTGTCTAAATTTAGATCTGTTCTTCAATATAACACAACGTCTTGCTTCCTTAAGACTAAAATAAAGGACTATTTTAAAACACTAGGAATATTTCATTCGGAATTAAAACATAAGAAACTTCAGAGTTATAGAATCAATCAATGGAAAAACTGGTTAAGATGGCATTATCAATACGATTTATCTCAGATTAGATGGTCTAGATTAATGCCAAAAAAATGGCGAACTAAGGTTAATCAAAGTTGTATGGCTCAAAATAAAAATAGAAACTTAAACAAATGGAATTCATATGAAAAAGACCAATTAATTCATTACAAAAAAGAAAATGATTCGGAACTCTATTCATTATCAAACCAAAAAGATAATTTTAAAAAATGTTATAGATATGGTCTTTTAGCATATAAATCAATTAATTATGAAAATAAAAGTGACTCATTTTTTTCTAGATTACCCTTTCAAGTAAAGAAGAACTTAGAAATTTCGTATAATTCCAACACGTCCAAACACAACTTTGTTGATATGCCCGGCAATCTTCATATCAATAATTATCTAAGAAAGGTCAATATTCTAGATATAGAAAGAAATCTCGATAGAAAATATTTTGATTGGAAAATGATCCATTTTTCTCTTAGACAAAAAGGAGATATTGAAGCCTGGGTTAAGATCGATACCAACAGTAATCCAAATACTAAAATTGGTATTAATAATTATCAAATAATTGATAAAATTGAGAAAAAAGGGGTTTTTTATCTTACAACTCATCAAAATCCAGAAAAAACTCAAAAAAATTCGAAAAAAGTCTTTTTTGATTGGATGGGAATGAATGAAAAAATATTTAATCGTCCCATATTGAATCTGGAATTTTGGTTCTTCCCAGAATTTGTACTACTTTATAATGTCTATAAAATAAAACCGTGGATTATACCAAGCAAATTCCTTCTTTTTAATTTGAATACAAATGAAAATGTTATTCAAAATAAAAACCAAAAACAAAACTTTTTTCTACCATCAAATAAAAAAATAAAGAATCGAAGTCAAGAAACAAAAGAACCCCCAAGTCAAAGAGAGCGTGGATCAGATATAGAAAACAAAGGAAATCTGAGCCCTGTTTTTTCAAAACATCAAACCGATCTTGAAAAAGATTACGTGGAATCAGACACAAAAAAGGGTCAAAATAAAAAACAATACAAAAGCAACACGGAAGCAGAACTAGATTTGTTCTTGAAACGTTATTTGCTTTTTCAATTGAGATGGAACGATGCTTTGAATAAAAGAATGCTCGAAAATATCAAGGTATATTGTCTCCTGCTTCGACTGATAAATCCAACCAAAATTACTATATCGTCAATTCAAAGGAGAGAAATGAGTTTGGATATAATGCTGATTCAGGCAAATTTACCTCTTACAGACTTGATGAAGAAGGGGGTATTGATTATCGAACCTATTCGGTTGTCTGTAAAACATAATGGACAATTTATTATGTATCAAACCATAGGTATTTCATTGGTTCATAAAAGTAAACACCAAACTAATCAAAGATACCGAGAACAAAGATATGTTGATAAAAAGAATTTTGACGAATTCATTCTGCAACCTCAAACTCAAAGAATAAATACAGAAAAAACTCATTTTGATTTGCTTGTTCCTGAAAATATTTTATGGTCTAGACGTCGTAGAGAATTGAGAATTCGAAGTTTTTTTAATTCTTTGAATTGGAATGTCGTCGATAGAAATTCAGTATTTTGCAACGAAACCAATGTAAAAAACTGGAGTCAATTTTTGGGTGAACGGAAACCCCTTTATAAAGATAAAAATAAATTAATTAAATTTAAGTTCTTTCTTTGGCCTAATTATCGATTAGAAGATTTAGCTTGTATGAATCGTTATTGGTTTGATACCAATAATGGTAGCCGTTTCAGTATCTTAAGGATACATATGTATCCACGATTGAAAATTAATTGATAGTACTATATACCCTGTCTCGTATAGAGTATCTGAAAGCAAACAAATGCAAACATGCCTTGTTTTACATCTCATTCGAATCTAATTCGAGTAGACAATACTAAATCAATAAAATAAGGTATTGATTAGATCTAGAAATGAATCAACAGAATCTTCTTCATTTTAGGATTTTAGGTTTCAATTATTCGCTTTTGTGACTGAAAAAAACGTACCTACCACCTTTTTGGATTCCTATCTGAATCAAATTTGAAATTTGATTAATTTATTGGAATTGCTAAAATTAGAGGTTCATAAAGAAATTAAGTCTATATACCACGTTCAAATTACTGGCATTATTATTACTGATCAATAAAATTCTAAAAAATCCATATCTGTAAAATAAAGAAAGGGGAAATTCATTTATGGTAAAAAATTCTGTCATTTCAGTTATTTTTCAAAAAGAAAAGAAAGGATCTGTTGAATTTCAAGTATTCAATTTCACCAATAAGATACGGAGACTTACTTCACATTTAGAATTGCACAAAAAAGACTATTTATCTCAGAGAGGTTTGAAGAAAATTTTGGGAAAACGTCAACGACTGCTAGCTTATTTGGCAAAAAAAAATAGAGTACGTTATAAAGAATTAATTAATCAGTTGGACATTCGAGAGACAAAAACTCGTTAATTTGATTAATTTGAAGAGTTATTTCATTTTCACTTATATGTTTCGATTAAATTTTGATGAACTTCTTTTCACTTTCAGTAATTCATGGAAGAATGAATCGTTAAAAAACTTATGACTGCACCAACTACAAGAAAAGACCTCATGATAGTCAATATGGGGCCTCAGCACCCATCAATGCACGGTGTTCTTCGACTCATCGTTACTCTAGATGGTGAAGATGTTGTCGACTGCGAACCAATATTGGGTTATTTACATAGAGGGATGGAGAAAATTGCGGAAAACCGAACAATTATACAATATTTGCCTTATGTAACACGTTGGGATTATTTAGCTACTATGTTCACAGAAGCAATAACCATAAATGGACCCGAACAATTAGGCAATATTCAAGTACCTAAAAGGGCTAGCTATATCAGAGTCATTATGTTGGAGTTGAGTCGGATAGCTTCTCATTTGTTATGGCTCGGTCCTTTTATGGCGGATATTGGTGCACAGACCCCTTTCTTCTATATTTTTCGAGAAAGAGAATTGATATATGACCTATTCGAAGCTGCCACCGGTATGCGAATGATGCATAATTATTTTCGTATTGGAGGAGTGGCTGCCGATCTACCCTATGGCTGGATAGATAAATGTTTGGATTTTTGCGATTATTTTTTAACAGGGGTTGCTGAGTATCAAAAACTTATTACCCGGAATCCTATTTTTTTAGAACGAGTTGAAGGCGTAGGCATTATTGGGAGAGACGAGGCAGTAAATTGGGGTTTATCGGGACCAATGCTACGAGCTTCCGGAATAGAATGGGATCTTCGTAAAGTTGATCATTATGAGTCTTACGACGAATTTGATTGGCAGGTTCAATGGCAACGAGAAGGGGATTCATTAGCTCGTTATTTAGTACGAATCGGTGAAATGACAGAATCCATAAAGATTATTCAACAGGCTCTGGAAGGAATTCCAGGAGGGCCTTACGAAAATTTAGAAATGCGACGTTTTGACAGATTAAAAGATCCTGAATGGAATGATTTTGAATATCGGTTTATTAGTAAAAAGCCTTCTCCAACTTTTGAATTGTCGAAACAAGAACTTTATGTGAGAGTTGAAGCCCCAAAAGGAGAATTGGGGATTTTTCTGATAGGAGACCAGAGCGTTTTTCCTTGGAGATGGAAAATTCGCCCACCAGGTTTTATCAATTTGCAAATTCTTCCTCAGTTAGTTAAAAGAATGAAATTGGCTGATATTATGACAATACTAGGTAGCATAGATATCATTATGGGAGAAGTTGATCGTTGAAATGATAATTGATACAACAGAAATAGAGACTATCAATTCTTTTTCCAAATTGGAATCCTTAAAAGAAGTCTATGGGATCATATGGATGCTTGTCCCTATTGTGACTCTTGTATTAGGAATCACAATAGGTGTACTAGTAATTGTTTGGTTAGAAAGAGAAATATCTGCAGGAATACAACAACGTATCGGGCCTGAATATGCCGGCCCTTTAGGAATTCTTCAAGCTCTAGCAGATGGGACAAAACTACTTTTGAAAGAGAACCTTATTCCATCTACAGGAGATACTCGTTTATTCAGTATTGGGCCATCCATAGCAGTAATATCTATCTTTCTAAGTTATTCAGTAATTCCTTTTGGTGATCACCTTGTTCTAGCCGATCTTAGTATTGGTGTTTTTTTTTGGATTGCCATTTCAAGTATTGCTCCCGTTGGACTTCTTATGTCGGGGTATGGATCAAATAATAAATATTCCTTTTTAGGTGGTCTACGGGCAGCTGCTCAATCAATTAGTTATGAAATACCATTAGCTCTATGTGTGTTATCAATATCTCTACGTGTGATTCGGTGAGACCTAAAATTTATCAAAATTCTTTTCTTTCTAGAAACAAGGATAAAAAGATTTGATTGACTATATATATTTTTATTTTTCTTCAGCATTTGAGTTGATGAACTAAACCAGATAGTTATATGAGTGAAAGAAAACGGCTTCTAAATTTGCAGTAAAAAAGTTGAGTCTCATTTCCTATGTACAAGAATCAAATGGTGAAAAAAGTAAACATAAGCAAGAGAGATTGTTTACCCCAAGATTCGTGAATTGTCATGATAGCTTGAAGCGGGTTCAAAAGACCAACTCTATGGAGTTTTTACTGTCTATTACCATAGATGGATTTCCACAACGGGAGGTTTTTGAAACAAAAAATGAGTGGATGGTTAGGAAGACCAAGATACACAAAGGATTAGTAATTGAGATTATGTAAGTTATCCAAGAGGATATTTCT